ACCAAAGGAAAGAAGTCTTGGGGATAAAAAAACAATTGCAGGTTTCTTTTTGACAAACAATATTTCTTTTTTTTTTACTTCGCCCTTTGCATTAACATTGAAAGAACAGATTCAAAAATGATATGATTCAACCTCAAAGCCATTTGAATGTAGCGGATAACAGCGGGGCCCGAGAATTAATGTGTATTAGAATCATAGGAGCTAGTAATCGCCGATATGCTCATATCGGTGACATTATTGTTGCTGTGATCAAGGAAGCATTACCAAACACACCTCTAGAAAGATCAGAAGTGATCAGAGCTGTAATTGTACGTACTTGTAAAGAACTTAAACGTGACAACGGTATGATAATACGATATGATGATAATGCTGCAGTTGTGATTGATCAAGAAGGAAATCCAAAAGGAACTCGAGTTTTTGGTGCGATTGCCCGAGAATTGAGACAGTTAAATTTCACTAAAATAGTTTCATTAGCACCTGAGGTATTATAAGATGAGATCATACGTAATATAGTTCTACTATACATAGTATTTGGATGAAATAGATTAATTAGTGGATTAGGTTGTATCTGACGCATATCCCTTTATTTAATAAATAAAAAAAATATAAAAATAAATAAAAAATAGCATGTTGATTATATCAAAAATGGGAGGCAACCCAAAATTTAGTTTATCATGGGTAGGGACACTATTGCTGACATAATAACCTCTATACGAAATGCTGACATGAATAGAAAAGGGACGATTCAAATAGCATCCACTAACATCACGGAAAACATTGTTAAAATACTTTTAAGAGAAGGTTTTATCAAAAACGTGAGGAAGCATCAGGAAAACAACAAATATTTTTTGGTTTTAACCCTACGACATAGAAGGAATAGGAAAGGACCCTATCGAACTATTTTAAATTTAAAACGTATCAGTAGGCCTGGCCTACGAATCTATTCGAACTATCAACGAATTCCTAGAATTTTAGGCGGGATGGGGATTGTACTTCTTTCGACTTCTCGAGGTATAATGACAGACCGAGAGGCTCGACTAGAAAGAATCGGCGGAGAAATTTTGTGTTATATATGGTAATCTTTCTGATATCCGAATTGGATCCGGAATTTCCTATTTGTCAAAAGAAAAAAGGGTGGGTTAGTTGATATCATTCCTACTCCATTAGGTGATACTTCTAGGGCTTTTACCTAGAATGAAAGAACAAAAAAATGGATTCATGAAGGTTTCATTAATGAATCACTTCTCCTTCTAAATGGTATGTATGCTCGGGGTTTTTCGATAATGAAGATCTAATTCTAGGTTATGGTTCATGAAGGATCCGACAGAGTTTTATACGTATACGATGGGGGGAGAGGGGCAAAATTGAAGTAAGTCATTATGATTCAACCAGAGGGCGTATAATTTATAGATGCCACAACAAGGATTCGAATGATTAGGTTGTTTTTTCAACTTCAGCATTCCCTTCATGGGGATACAATTTGAGGTTCAACATTTCAAGAAACTTATTTTCTTCCAAGAAATAGAGTCAGAATTAAGTTAAGGAACGACAACTATGAAAATAAGGGCCTCCATTCGTAAAATCTGTGAAAAATGTCGACTGATCCGTAGGAGGGGACGAATTATAGTAATTTGTTCTAATCCGAGACATAAACAAAGACAAGGATAATCTTTTGAAAAGGGGCTCTCTAACGTAAAGGACCCAATGAAAAAAATAGGATCTGTTTTGACATGAAATGGATATATCCATATATCTCGAATTTCTATTTATGAGATGATAAAGTATGGCAAAATCTAGACCAAGAACTGGTTCACGTACGAATGCCCGTAGTGGTTCACGTAAGAGTACACGTAGAATACCAAAGGGAGTTATTCATGTTCAAGCAAGTTTCAACAATACCATTGTGACTGTTACAGATGTACGGGGTCGGGTAATTTCTTGGTCCTCTGCCGGTACTTGTGGATTCAATGGTACAAGAAGGGGGACGCCATTTGCTGCTCAAACCGCAGCAGGAAATGCTATTCGGACAGTAGTAGATCAAGGTATGCAACGAGCAGAAGTCATGATAAAAGGTCCTGGTCTCGGAAGAGATGCAGCATTACGAGCTATTCGTAGAAGTGGTATACTATTAAGTTTCGTACGTGATGTAACCCCTATGCCACATAATGGCTGTAGACCTCCTAAAAAAAGACGTGTGTAGAAATGAAAATGAAAGAGATTTCAAGAGAAATAAACGATTCAATGATCTGATCAAATAATATTATTATGGTTCGAGAGAAAGTAAGAGTATCTACTGGGACACTACAGTGGAAGTGTGTTGAATCAAGAGCAGACAGTAAGCGTCTTTATTATGGACGCTTTATTCTATCTCCACTTAGGAAAGGGCAAGCCGATACAATAGGCATTGCGATGCGAAGAGCTTTGCTTGGGGAAATAGAAGGAACATGTATCACCCGTGCAAAATTTGAAAAAATACCACATGAATATTCTACCATAGTAG